ATAATTGATTCAGAAAGTCAAGCAAAATCTTTGCAATTTGTATTCGATGTAATTACAAAAGATCAAAAAACAAAGAAAAAGAAAGATATTGGAATTAAAATAAAAGAAGTCAGTAAAAAGGTGTCTAGATGGTCATACAAATTAACCGAGGATTTGTTGGAAGAAGAGGAAAAAGAAAATGAAGAAGAATTAGAAGAAGAAGAGCATGAGATTCATTCAAGAAGAGCCAAACGTGTTGTAATTTATAACGATAATGATCAAAATACCAATTCTATTTCTAGTACTAAGAATGCTAGTAACAATGAGAAAAATGATAATAAAACGGAAGAGGAAGAGGAAGAGAAAGAGGAAGAGAAAGAGGAAGAGAAAGAGGAAGAGAAAGAGGAAGAGGAAGAGAAAGAGGAAGAGAAAGAGGAAGAGAAAGAGGAAGAGAAAGAGGAAGAGGAAGAGGAAGAGGTAGCTCTGATACGTTACTCCCAACAATCGTGTTTTCGTCGCAATCTAATCAAAGGATCCATGCGCGCTCAAAGACGTAAAACAGTTATTTGGGACCTCTTTCAAGTAAATGCGCATTCCCCACTTTTTTTGGACCGTATAGACAAAACATCTTTTTTTTATTCTTTTCATATTAATGAAATGAAGAATCTTATTTTGAGGAATTGGATGGGTAGAGAACGAGAATCTGAATTTAAAATTTTAGATTCCCATTTTGAAAATGAAGAGACAAAAGAAGAAAAGGATAAAAAAGAACGTATAGAAATATCAGAAGCTTGGGATACCTTTGTATTTATTCAAGCAATAAGAGGTTTAATGTTAGTAATCCAATCTTTTTTTAGAAAATACATTATATTGCCTTCATTTATAATAGCTAAAAATATTTTACGTACGTTATTATTTCAATTCCCCGAGTGGTACGAGGATTTGAAGGAATGGAATAGAGAAATACATATTAAATGCACCTATAATGGTGTTCAATTATCAGAAACAGAATTTCCCCAAGATTGGTTAACAGACGGCATTCAGATAAAGATTCTATATCCTTTCTGTCTAAAACCTTGGCGAAAAGCTAAGGTACGATCTCATCATAGAGATCGAGGAGATTCAAAATATAAAAACAAAAAATTTTGTTTTTTAACAGTCTGGGGAATGGAAGCAGAACTTCCCTTTGGTTCTCCCCGAAAACGACCTTCTTTTTTTGAACCTATTTATAAAGAACTCAAAAAAAGAAATAGAAGGGTAAAAAATAAGATTTTACAAGTTATAAACTTTTTGAAGGAAAGAATAAAATCCTTTATATTTATAAAAGTTAGAAAAGAAAAAACAAAATGGGTCACTAAAATATTTATAGTTATCAAACTCATAATGCAAAAATTGGAAAAAATAAATCCAATTTTTTTATTTGAGTTGAGGAAAGAAAAAGTATATGAAATGAAGGAAAACGAAAAAGATTTACAAAAAAATAAAAAGATTCTTCGCGAATCATCTGTTCGAATTCGACCAAAAAATTGGTTAAATTATTCACTAATAGAAAGAAGAATGAAAGATCTTTCTGATAAGACAATAAAAATCAGGAATCAAATAGAACGAAACGAAAAAGAAAAAAAAAAAGATATAGTTCTAATTTATGATAATAAAAGGCCGGAATCTTTGAAAATCTTCAAAAGGAAAAATATCCGATTAATGCGTAAATCGCACTACTTTATAAAATCATTCATTGAAAAAATATACATAGATATTTTACTATGTACCATTAGCATTCCTAAGATCAATGCACAACTTTTCTTTAAATCAAAAAAAAATATCTTTAATAAATCCATTTACAACAATAAAAGAAATAAAGAACAAGAAGGAATTGATGAAACAAATAAAAATACAATGAAGTTTCATTTTGGTTTGACTAGAAAAAAGTTGTTTTCAAATACTTATAGTACTGAGAATAGGAATCCAAATTCCGATACTTATTGGAACTTATCTTCCATATCTCAAGCATATGTATTTTACAAATTATCACAAACCCAATTACTTAATAAGGATCGCTTGAGACCTGTATTTCAATATAAAGGAAACTCTCCTTTTTTTAAGGAAAAATTAAAAGACTCTTGTATGATAATGATACACGGAATATTTGATTCCAAATCAAGACATAATAAAATTCATTCGTATGTAATGAACGAATGGAAAAACTGGTTAAAAGGTCATTATCAATACGATGCATCTCAAAAAAAATGGTCTCGATTAGTAACTAAAGAATGGCGAAATAGAATCAATCAACGCTGTATGATTCAAAACCAAAACAAGGAATCAATCCAATTGGATTTATATAAAAAATACCAATTCATTCATTCCATGAAAAAAAATAACTATGCAGCGGATTCTTTTATGAGTCAAAAAGAAAAATGGAAAAAAAATCACAGATATGATCTTTTATCATATAAATACATAAGTCCTCCTAATTCATATATTTCTGGATCAACATTAGAATTTGAAATAAACGGGGATCGAGAAATTCCATATCATTTCAATACATCGAAACCCGAATCATTTTATGTATTAGTAAGTATACCTAGTAATAATTATCTAGAAAAAGGATATATTATTGATAGGAATAGAAATTTGGATAGAAAATATTTTGATTGTAGAATTCCTCATTTTTGTTTTAGAAAGAATATTGAGATCTGGACCAATGCACATATTGGCATGACGATTCATAAAAATACTAAGACTGAAATTAAAAATTTAAAAAAAATGAAAAAAAAAGATCTTTTTTCTACTACGGTTCGTCAAGACATCAAACCATGCAATCAAAAAAGAAACTTTTTTGATTGCATGGGAATGCATCAAGAGGGGTTCTCTGATACTGCATCAAATCATAATACTATATCCAATCTCGAATCTTGGTTCTTCCCAGAATTTGTGCAACTTTTTAACATATATAAGATTCAACCTTGGATCATTCCAATCAAATCACTCTTTTTTCATTTTAATAAAAATGAAAAAATAAATATAAATACAAAGAAAAATCCTCATGAATCGTCTAATAAAAAAGATCTTGAATTAGTAAATTACAAGCAGGAAGAACAAGAACAACAGGATCAAGGAAATCTTATATCGAATCTACGAAAACAAGAGAATAAAAAAGCTGTTGAAGAAGATTACGCAAGATTAGACATAGAAATTAAAAAGGGTAGAAAAAAAAAAATAAATAAATATAAGAGAAAAAAACAAACGGAACTAGATTACTATTTGAAAAAATATTTCCTTTTTCAATTAAGATGGGCTGATCCCTTGAATCAAAGAATAATGAACAATATTAGGGTATATTGTCTCCTACTTAGACTGATAAACCCAAAGGAAATTACCATATCCTCGATTCAAAGAGGTGAAATAAATCTAGACGAAATGCTAATTCAAAAGGAGCTAGTTCTTACAGAATTGATAAGAAAGGGAATATTTATTATTGAACCAATTCGTCTATCTATAAGAAGGGACGGAAAATCTATTGTATATCAAACTATGGATATTTCATTGGTTGAGAAGAAGAAGCACCAAACAAATAGAAAATACGCAAAAAAAAGACATATTGAGAAAGAGGGGTTTGAAAAATCCATTCCACGATACAGCCACTTATTTTTTAGTGAAGACAAAAATCATTATGATTTCCTTATTCCTGAAAATATTCTATCTCCTAGGCATCGGAGAGAATTTAGAATTCTAATTTGTTTCAATTCACGGAATTGGAATGTTTTGGATAGAAATCCAAGATTTTGCAATGAAAAGAAAATAAAAAACTGTGGACAATTTTTGAATCAGAACAAGCATATTAACACCGATGCAAAAAATTTAATTAAATTCAAATTGTTTCTTTGGCCCAATTATCGATTAGAAGATTTAGCTTGTATGAATCGTTATTGGTTTGATACCAATAACAGCAGTCGTTTCAGTATGTCAAGAATACATATGTATTCACAATTCAGAATGAATTCAATTCAAATGCAAAATTAAAAAATTTTTATTTTTATATTTTTTTTATATTTTATAGTGGATTTCCTACATATCGTGTGACATATTCTGTAGATGAAAGCCGAAATATATAGACTGTATAACATTAGAATTTCTAACACATGATGCTGATTTCATAGTGTATCCATTTTCACTAGGAGTAGCAGAATCTTTTTAGTTTAAGTAAAACTAAATCGTTCTATTTCGTGAATGCATATATTTATCAGACCCTTTTTATCCAATATCCAAATCCAATTTCGATTTATACTAGATGAAAATAACTGTCATAATAAATCTTATTATTTTTCCTGATCGGTAAAATTCACAGAAAATAAAAATTTTAATTTATTTTATGGTCAAAAATTCATTTATCTCAGTTATTCCACAAGAAGAAAAAGACGAAAATAGTGGGTCTGTTGAATTTCAAGTATTCCATTTCACCAGTAAGATACGGAGACTTACTTCACATTTAGAATTGCACAAAAGAGATTTTTTATCACAAAGGGGTCTGCGAATAATTCTGGGAAAACGTCAACGATTATTGACTTATTTGTCAAAGAAAAATAAAGTGCGTTATAAGAGATTAATGGATCAGTTAGATATTCGGGAACCAAAAACTCGTTAATTTAAATTAAATTTATTATTTGAGTTTATTATTATTTATTATTAGCCTTGTTATTTTTTTTTTTTTTTTATAGAATTTACATTTTATATATGACTATATGAATATGAATAGGATTATTTAGAATTACTAGAATTATACTAAATTCAATTTAAATTAGGATAAATTAGGATATATATATATATGAAAAATGAAAATATAATGAAAATATAATATATTTAATATTAAGAAAATAAACATGATTCGTATGTACAACTCATATTTCATGGTTATTCAAACGTAAATCAAAGGATCTTGGCCCTTTCTCATAAACAGATTTTAAAATCTATTGATTCTATAAATTTTTAAAAATCATTGATTCGTCTGGTATCTACAATAGAAAATATATGATTTCCATCATTTTATAATTAAAATTTTATCAGATCGAAAATCTTTTGTGTTCAAAACTTCAATTTATAGACCCAATGTCGCATTCAGTAAAAATTTATGATACATGTATAGGGTGTACCCAATGTGTACGAGCTTGTCCCACGGATGTATTAGAAATGATACCTTGGGACGGATGTAAAGCTAAGCAAATTGCTTCCGCGCCAAGAACCGAGGATTGTGTAGGTTGTAAGAGATGTGAATCCGCTTGCCCAACGGATTTTTTGAGTGTCCGTGTTTATTTATGGCATGAAACAACTCGCAGCATGGGTCTTTCTTATTGATATGTAACAAAAAACTCCCCTTGAATCATTTGATTCCTCTTTACCGATAAAACTCCGTACTCGAGAAAAGAAAATAAAAATATATTATTCTTCTCCCGAACACGGAGTTTTCTGGTCAAAATTTATCTTGTCTTTATCACGAGTTATTTTCCTTGGTTAACAATACTTCTGGTTTTGCCGATATTTGCGGGTTCTTCAATTGTCCTTTTCCTTCATAAAGGAAATAAGGCGTATAGGAGGGATACTATATGTATATGTATCCTGGAGCTCCCTCTAATGACCTATGTATTTTGTTCCAATTGGACGATCCATTAAACCAATTGAAGGAAGATTCTAAATGGATAAATATTTTTTTATTTTCACTGGAGACTGGGAATCGATGGACTTTCCATAGGACCCATTTTACTGACAGGATTTATCACTTGAACCAACAAACATTAGATTTCTAAAAATTAGCTAATCAATCATATCCCGCAGCATTGGAAATAATATTCCATTTTGGTTTTCTTATAGCTTATGCTGTCAAATCGCCGATGATACCCCTACATACATGATTACCAGATACCCACGGGGAAGCGCATTACAGTACATGTATGCTTCTAGCTGGAATCTTATTAAAGATGGGAACATATGGATTGATTCGGATCAATATGGAATTGTTAGCTCACGCTCATTCTAAATTCTCTCTCTGGTTGATCATAGTAGGAATAATACAAATCTTTTATGCAGCTTCAACATCTCTTGGTCAACGCAATTTTAAAAAGCATATTGCCTATTCTTACGTATCTCATATGGGTTTCATAATTATAGGAATTGGTTCTATAACTGGCATGGGACTCAATGGAGCCATTTTACAAATACTCTCTCATGGATTGATCGGTGCTGCACTTTTTTCTTAGCAGAAACGAGTTGGGATAGAATACGTTTTGTTTATCTCGACGAGATGGTGGGGAATATCTATCCCAATGGAAAAAATATTGATATTTACCATGTTTAGTAGTTTCTCGATGGCTTCTCTTGTATTACCAGGAATGAGTGGTTTTGTTGCAGAATTCTTAGTCTTTTTTGGAATAATTACTAACCAAAAATATCTTTTCATGCCAAAAATGTTAATTACTTTTGTAATAGCAATTGGAATGATATTAACTCCTATTTTTTTATTGTCTATGTTACGTCATATTTTCTATGAATACAAGCTATTCAATATACCAAACTATAAATTTTCATATTCTGGACCGCGAAAACTATTTCTTTAGATCTGTATCTTTCTACCTGTAATAGGAATTGAGATTTATCCTGATTTCGTTCTTCCGTTATCGGTTGACAAGGTACAAGTTATATTAGCTAATAATTTTTATTATTTTTATAGAAATATAGATACTAATTCTTTTTATAGCTTAGAAAATTCTAATTAATTAGAAGGAAAGTCTTATAATTCTTTGACTTTCATCTTTTCACGATTCTTCATTGTACAATGAAAAAAATGAAGAGTGAATTAGAATTGTAATGAAATACATCTAGAGTTTTTGAGAACCATTTGAATAATTCCTCCATTCAAACGGTTTTCAAAAACTCGCACAAATACTCATTGTCTATCAGACGATGTTTTTATGTGTTCTTCATGTAGTTTATTTTATTCAATTAGATATAAATGGGAATGAACCATAACTATGGAACCCGATTCCTAATAGATTGATCCCAAAATAGCATATCCAAATTAGGAGAAATCCTATAGAAGCCACAAATGCCGAATTTGTGCCTTGGTCTTGCAATTTTTTATTTGTTCTAATATGTAAATAGATTGCAAATATGGTCCAAGTAATAAATGCCCAAGTTTCCTTAGGATCCCAATTCCAATAAGAACCCCATGCTTCATTAGCCCATACTGCTCCAGAAAGAATGCCTATGGTTAAAAAGGTAAACCCTAAACTAATGACACGATAACTCCAATAATCCAAACGCTGAATTAATTGATATTTGTAAAAATTTAGAAATGAGAGAAAAGAAGTCTTTTTAAATACACTTTCTTTTTCGTTCAAATATTCTATCGTACCAACAAAGAAAAAAGACTTCCTTAAGCTTATAAAATTCTTGTTAAAAAAAAAATCGATATTTTTTTGAAATGTAATCACTATAAGAGCAACTGATAATAATGATCCGCATAAAAGAACTGCATAGCTCAATAGCATCATACTAACATGCATCATTAACCAGTGAGATTGTAGAGCAGGTACTAATATTGCGGATTGATGCATTTCAATTGAAAGACCTGACGTGGCAAAACCTTGGGTAAAAATGGCACTTGGTGCAGTTATTGTTCTTAAATAATTTTTATGATTCCCAAGATATGGAATCATATGAATAATAGAGAAATTCCACGAAAGGAAGATTAATGATTCATATAAATTACTTAAGGGAAAATGTCCTGAAGAAATCCAACGAATAACTAAAAACCCTGTTATAGATAAAAAAGTAGCTATCATACCCTTTTCTGACGAATTACGCAATCCTTCTATTTCATAGACTAATAAGTTCATCAAATGAATCATAATCACAATTGAGATGATTGAAAAGGAAATATGAGTTAATATATGTTCTAAGGTCACAAATATCATAAACATAAAAAAGGGTCCCTATTAAATTAAATAATAAATAATTTAAATTGGAGATTAAAATAAATATTAAAAAAAAAAAATACAATATACATTAATAATACATTAGTAAATGTCAATTATTATTATTTTAAGTTCTTTGAGACATATCAATTAAGATTTTTAAAAACGTTTTTTTGTCCCAATAAAAAACTTTTTGACTGTCCGGTAGAAACAGATTTAGCTAAAGAAAAAGCTTTTACTGCCGCTAAAGAGCCTTTTTTTTTCCAAGGATTTCTACGAATATGCTTTTTTGACATAGAAGTACGTTTTTTTGGAACTGCCATTCAAAGATAGGTGACTCATTTTTATCGTTGTATGTGAAAGACATATATTGTTCAAAATGGATTACTCTTTATTAGTCATTACCTATAGTGATTCCATCAATATAAATAATATAAGAGCATAACTTTGAAAAATAAATAAATAAAAAACGAATTAAAATTCAATATAAATATTCTTTAATATTCAATACAATAAAAAATAAATATAAAATATAAAGAGATCCATAATTGAACTATAATAAATTAATAAATCCTAAATCTATAAAACATAAATACAAATGGAAATATATAAAATATCTATAAATTTTATAATCTTACATAAATACAATCTAATGTTAAGGGAAAATATAATTATTTTTAATAATTATATTAAATAATTAAATAATAATATATAATTTTATGCCGCCACTCGGACTCGAACCGAGATGCTCTAGCACTGCTTCCTAAGAGCAGCGTGTCTACCAATTTCACCATGGCGGCATACCTGAAAGAATAATAATAAATTCATGTTAAATTGTCTATATTCAATAGAGTTTAGGAAACAATGAAGCAAAATGCATTTCCATTCATATGGAAATGTTCAAGTTCAATATCAAGAATATTCAGTTAGTATTTTCGTAAGTTCAGTTTTCATAATAAACTTTTCCATTTATGTATTATAAACTATAACTATAATAGAAATATAAACCTAGCTTTTTTTATTCTATTTTATTATTGTTTTATAATTATTTATAATTAAATTTATAATTATATAAATTATAATAAATTATATTAAATTATATTTAAATTATATATAATATTATAATATATATAATATATTAAGATATTAAGAACATTTTGTATAATATTTTTATTGGTTATTGAATCTTTATATTATTGATATTGAATTCGATTTAATTTGTGAGAAGGTTTTTTCTTTCCTATTAATTGTACTTTTAAAAATATAAAAGCACAATTAGAATAAGACAACGAAAAATGTTAATATTTAATTATACTAAGATACTAAGATGTTGGGTGTCTAAATTATTATAAAGAAAAAATATCGATTTTTTTTTTAACAAGAATTTTATAAGCTTAAGGAAGTCTTTTTTCTTTGTTGGTACGATAGAATATTTGAACGAAAAAGAAAGTGTATTTAAAAAGACTTCTTTTCTCTCATTTCTAAATTTTTACAAATATCAATTAATTCAGCGTTTGGATTATTGGAGTTATCGTGTCATTAGTTTAGGGTTTACCTTTTTAACCATAGGCATTCTTTCTGGAGCAGTATGGGCTAATGAAGCATGGGGTTCTTATTGGAATTGGGATCCTAAGGAAACTTGGGCATTTATTACTTGGACCATATTTGCAATCTATTTACATATTAGAACAAATAAAAAATTGCAAGACCAAGGCACAAATTCGGCATTTGTGGCTTCTATAGGATTTCTCCTAATTTGGATATGCTATTTTGGGATCAATCTATTAGGAATCGGGTTCCATAGTTATGGTTCATTCCCATTTATATCTAATTGAATAAAATAAACTACATGAAGAACACATAAAAACATCGTCTGATAGACAATGAGTATTTGTGCGAGTTTTTGAAAACCGTTTGAATGGAGGAATTATTCAAATGGTTCTCAAAAACTCTAGATGTATTTCATTACAATTCTAATTCACTCTTCATTTTTTTCATTGTACAATGAAGAATCGTGAAAAGATGAAAGTCAAAGAATTATAAGACTTTCCTTCTAATTAATTAGAATTTTCTAAGCTATAAAAAGAATTAGTATCTATATTTCTATAAAAATAATAAAAATTATTAGCTAATATAACTTGTACCTTGTCAACCGATAACGGAAGAACGAAATCAGGATAAATCTCAATTCCTATTACAGGTAGAAAGATACAGATCTAAAGAAATAGTTTTCGCGGTCCAGAATATGAAAATTTATAGTTTGGTATATTGAATAGCTTGTATTCATAGAAAATATGACGTAACATAGACAATAAAAAAATAGGAGTTAATATCATTCCAATTGCTATTACAAAAGTAATTAACATTTTTGGCATGAAAAGATATTTTTGGTTAGTAATTATTCCAAAAAAGACTAAGAATTCTGCAACAAAACCACTCATTCCTGGTAATACAAGAGAAGCCATCGAGAAACTACTAAACATGGTAAATATCAATATTTTTTCCATTGGGATAGATATTCCCCACCATCTCGTCGAGATAAACAAAACGTATTCTATCCCAACTCGTTTCTGCTAAGAAAAAAGTGCAGCACCGATCAATCCATGAGAGAGTATTTGTAAAATGGCTCCATTGAGTCCCATGCCAGTTATAGAACCAATTCCTATAATTATGAAACCCATATGAGATACGTAAGAATAGGCAATATGCTTTTTAAAATTGCGTTGACCAAGAGATGTTGAAGCTGCATAAAAGATTTGTATTATTCCTACTATGATCAACCAGAGAGAGAATTTAGAATGAGCGTGAGCTAACAATTCCATATTGATCCGAATCAATCCATATGTTCCCATCTTTAATAAGATTCCAGCTAGAAGCATACATGTACTGTAATGCGCTTCCCCGTGGGTATCTGGTAATCATGTATGTAGGGGTATCATCGGCGATTTGACAGCATAAGCTATAAGAAAACCAAAATGGAATATTATTTCCAATGCTGCGGGATATGATTGATTAGCTAATTTTTAGAAATCTAATGTTTGTTGGTTCAAGTGATAAATCCTGTCAGTAAAATGGGTCCTATGGAAAGTCCATCGATTCCCAGTCTCCAGTGAAAATAAAAAAATATTTATCCATTTAGAATCTTCCTTCAATTGGTTTAATGGATCGTCCAATTGGAACAAAATACATAGGTCATTAGAGGGAGCTCCAGGATACATATACATATAGTATCCCTCCTATACGCCTTATTTCCTTTATGAAGGAAAAGGACAATTGAAGAACCCGCAAATATCGGCAAAACCAGAAGTATTGTTAACCAAGGAAAATAACTCGTGATAAAGACAAGATAAATTTTGACCAGAAAACTCCGTGTTCGGGAGAAGAATAATATATTTTTATTTTCTTTTCTCGAGTACGGAGTTTTATCGGTAAAGAGGAATCAAATGATTCAAGGGGAGTTTTTTGTTACATATCAATAAGAAAGACCCATGCTGCGAGTTGTTTCATGCCATAAATAAACACGGACACTCAAAAAATCCGTTGGGCAAGCGGATTCACATCTCTTACAACCTACACAATCCTCGGTTCTTGGCGCGGAAGCAATTTGCTTAGCTTTACATCCGTCCCAAGGTATCATTTCTAATACATCCGTGGGACAAGCTCGTACACATTGGGTACACCCTATACATGTATCATAAATTTTTACTGAATGCGACATTGGGTCTATAAATTGAAGTTTTGAACACAAAAGATTTTCGATCTGATAAAATTTTAATTATAAAATGATGGAAATCATATATTTTCTATTGTAGATACCAGACGAATCAATGATTTTTAAAAATTTATAGAATCAATAGATTTTAAAATCTGTTTATGAGAAAGGGCCAAGATCCTTTGATTTACGTTTGAATAACCATGAAATATGAGTTGTACATACGAATCATGTTTATTTTCTTAATATTAAATATATTATATTTTCATTATATTTTCATTTTTCATATATATATATATCCTAATTTATCCTAATTTAAATTGAATTTAGTATAATTCTAGTAATTCTAAATAATCCTATTCATATTCATATAGTCATATATAAAATGTAAATTCTATAAAAAAAAAAAAAAAATAACAAGGCTAATAATAAATAATAATAAACTCAAATAATAAATTTAATTTAAATTAACGAGTTTTTGGTTCCCGAATATCTAACTGATCCATTAATCTCTTATAACGCACTTTATTTTTCTTTGACAAATAAGTCAATAATCGTTGACGTTTTCCCAGAATTATTCGCAGACCCCTTTGTGATAAAAAATCTCTTTTGTGCAATTCTAAATGTGAAGTAAGTCTCCGTATCTTACTGGTGAAATGGAATACTTGAAATTCAACAGACCCACTATTTTCGTCTTTTTCTTCTTGTGGAATAACTGAGATAAATGAATTTTTGACCATAAAATAAATTAAAATTTTTATTTTCTGTGAATTTTACCGATCAGGAAAAATAATAAGATTTATTATGACAGTTATTTTCATCTAGTATAAATCGAAATTGGATTTGGATATTGGATAAAAAGGGTCTGATAAATATATGCATTCACGAAATAGAACGATTTAGTTTTACTTAAACTAAAAAGATTCTGCTACTCCTAGTGAAAATGGATACACTATGAAATCAGCATCATGTGTTAGAAATTCTAATGTTATACAGTCTATATATTTCGGCTTTCATCTACAGAATATGTCACACGATATGTAGGAAATCCACTATAAAATATAAAAAAAATATAAAAATAAAAATTTTTTAATTTTGCATTTGAATTGAATTCATTCTGAATTGTGAATACATATGTATTCTTGACATACTGAAACGACTGCTGTTATTGGTATCAAACCAATAACGATTCATACAAGCTAAATCTTCTAATCGATAATTGGGCCAAAGAAACAATTTGAATTTAATTAAATTTTTTGCATCGGTGTTAATATGCTTGTTCTGATTCAAAAATTGTCCACAGTTTTTTATTTTCTTTTCATTGCAAAATCTTGGATTTCTATCCAAAACATTCCAATTCCGTGAATTGAAACAAATTAGAATTCTAAATTCTCTCCGATGCCTAGGAGATAGAATATTTTCAGGAATAAGGAAATCATAATGATTTTTGTCTTCACTAAAAAATAAGTGGCTGTATCGTGGAATGGATTTTTCAAACCCCTCTTTCTCAATATGTCTTTTTTTTGCGTATTTTCTATTTGTTTGGTGCTTCTTCTTCTCAACCAATGAAATATCCATAGTTTGATATACAATAGATTTTCCGTCCCTTCTTATAGATAGACGAATTGGTTCAATAATAAATATTCCCTTTCTTATCAATTCTGTAAGAACTAGCTCCTTTTGAATTAGCATTTCGTCTAGATTTATTTCACCTCTTTGAATCGAGGATATGGTAATTTCCTTTGGGTTTATCAGTCTAAGTAGGAGACAATATACCCTAATATTGTTCATTATTCTTTGATTCAAGGGATCAGCCCATCTTAATTGAAAAAGGAAATATTTTTTCAAATAGTAATCTAGTTCCGTTTGTTTTTTTCTCTTATATTTATTTATTTTTTTTTTTCTACCCTTTTTAATTTCTATGTCTAATCTTGCGTAATCTTCTTCAACAGCTTTTTTATTCTCTTGTTTTCGTAGATTCGATATAAGATTTCCTTGATCCTGTTGTTCTTGTTCTTCCTGCTTGTAATTTACTAATTCAAGATCTTTTTTATTAGACGATTCATGAGGATTTTTCTTTGTATTTATATTTATTTTTTCATTTTTATTAAAATGAAAAAAGAGTGATTTGATTGGAATGATCCAAGGTTGAATCTTATATATGTTAAAAAGTTGCACAAATTCTGGGAAGAACCAAGATTCGAGATTGGATATAGTATTATGATTTGATGCAGTATCAGAGAACCCCTCTTGATGCATTCCCATGCAATCAAAAAAGTTTCTTTTTTGATTGCATGGTTTGATGTCTTGACGAACCGTAGTAGAAAAAAGATCTTTTTTTTTCATTTTTTTTAAATTTTTAATTTCAGTCTTAGTATTTTTATGAATCGTCATGCCAATATGTGCATTGGTCCAGATCTCAATATTCTTTCTAAAACAAAAATGAGGAATTCTACAATCAAAATATTTTCTATCCAAATTTCTATTCCTATCAATAATATATCCTTTTTCTAGATAATTATTACTAGGTATACTTACTAATACATAAAATGATTCGGGTTTCGATGTATTGAAATGATATGGAATTTCTCGATCCCCGTTTATTTCAAATTCTAATGTTGATCCAGAAATATATGAATTAGGAGGACTTATGTATTTATATGATAAAAGATCATATCTGTGATTTTTTTTCCATTTTTCTTTTTGACTCATAAAAGAATCCGCTGCATAGTTATTTTTTTTCATGGAATGAATGAATTGGTATTTTTTATATAAATCCAATTGGATTGATTCCTTGTTTTGGTTTTGAATCATACAGCGTTGATTGATTCTATTTCGCCATTCTTTAGTTACTAATCGAGACCATTTTTTTTGAGATGCATCGTATTGATAATGACCTTTTAACCAGTTTTTCCATTCGTTCATTACATACGAATGAATTTTATTATGTCTTGATTTGGAATCAAATATTCCGTGTATCATTATCATACAAGAGTCTTTTAATTTTTCCTTAAAAAAAGGAGAGTTTCCTTTATATTGAAATACAGGTCTCAAGCGATCCTTATTAAGTAATTGGGTTTGTGATAATTTGTAAAATACATATGCTTGAGATATGGAAGATAAGTTCCAATAAGTATCGGAATTTGGATTCCTATTCTCAGTACTATAAGTATTTGAAAACAACTTTTTTCTAGTCAAACCAAAATGAAACTTCATTGTATTTTTATTTGTTTCATCAATTCCTTCTTGTTCTTTATTTCTTTTATTGTTGTAAATGGATTTATTAAAGATATTTTTTTTTGATTTAAAGAAAAGTTGTGCATTGATCTTAGGAATGCTAATGGTACATAGTAAAATATCTATGTATATTTTTTCAATGAATGATTTTATAAAGTAGTGCGATTTACGCATTAATCGGATATTTTTCCTTTTGAAGATTTTCAAAGATTCCGGCCTTTTATTATCATAAATTAGAACTATATCTTTTTTTTTTTCTTTTTCGTTTCGTTCTATTTGATTCCTGATTTTTATTGTCTTATCAGAAAGATCTTTCATTCTTCTTTCTATTAGTGAATAATTTAACCAATTTTTTGGTCGAATTCGAACAGATGATTCGCGAAGAATCTTTTTATTTTTTTGTAAATCTTTTTCGTTTTCCTTCATTTCATATACTTTTTCTTTCCTCAACTCAAATAAAAAAATTGGATTTATTTTTTCCAATTTTTGCATTATGAGTTTGATAACTATAAATATTTTAGTGACCCATTTTGTTTTTTCTTTTCTAACTTTTATAAATATAAAGGATTTTATTCTTTCCTTCAAAAAGTTTATAACTTGTAAAATCTTATTTTTTACCCTTCTATTTCTTTTTTTGAGTTCTTTATAAATAGGTTCAAAAAAAGAAGGTCGTTTTCGGGGAGAACCAAAGGGAAGTTCTGCTTCCATTCCCCAGACTGTTAAAAAACAAAATTTTTTGTTTTTATATTTTGAATCTCCTCGATCTCTATGATGAGATCGTACCTTAGCTTTTCGCCAAGGTTTTAGACAGAAAGGATATAGAATCTTTATCTGAATGCCGTCTGTTAACCAATCTTGGGGAAATTCTGTTTCTGATAATTGAACACCATTATAGGTGCATTTAATATGTATTTCTCTATTCCATTCCTTCAAATCCTCGTACCACTCGGGGAATTGAAATAATAACGTACGTAAAATATTTTTAGCTATTATAAATGAAGGCAATATAATGTATTTTCTAAAAAAAGATTGGATTACTAACATTAAACCTCTTATTGCTTGAATAAATACAAAGGTATCCCAAGCTTCTGATATTTCTATACGTTCTTTTTTATCCTTTTCTTCTTTTGTCTCTTCATTTTCAAAATGGGAATCTAAAATTTTAAATTCAGATTCTCGTTCTCTACCCATCCAATTCCTCAAAATAAGATTCTTCATTTCATTAATATGAAAAGAATAAAAAAAAGATGTTTTGTCTATACGGTCCAAAAAAAGTGGGGAATGCGCATTTACTTGAAAGAGGTCCCAAATAACTGTTTTACGTCTTTGAGCGCGCATGGATCCTTTGATTAGATTGCGACGAAAACACGATTGTTGGGAGTAACGTATCAGAGCTACCTCTTCCTCTTCCTCTTCCTCTTTCTCTTCCTCTTTCTCTTCCTCTTTCTCTTCCTCTTTCTCTTCCTCTTCCTCTTTCTCTTCCTCTTTCTCTTCCTCTTTCTCTTCCTCTTTCTCTTCCTCTTCCTCTTCCGTTTTATTATCATTTTTCTCATTGTTACTAGCATTCTTAGTACTAGAAATAGAATTGGTATTTTGATCATTATCGTTATAAATTACAACACGTTTGGCTCTTCTTGAATGAATCTCATGCTCTTCTTCTTCTAATTCTTCTTCATTTTCTTTTTCCTCTTCTTCCAACAAATCCTCGGTTAATTTGTATGACCATCTAGACACCTTTTTACTGACTTCTTTTATTTTAATTCCAATATCTTTCTTTTTCTTTGTTTTTTGATCTTTTGTAATTACATCGAATACAAATTGCAAAGATTTTGCTTGACTTTCTGAATCAATTATTTTTGCTTCTGTCAATAAAGGACATTTTTCAAAATTTAAAATGTGTCCGCACTCAGAAGATAATTCATCAATTGAGATGAAGGACTTTTCCGTTTTTTTTAAAAATGATTGACGGTAAATTCCTAAGGAATCATTAAGAAGTAGATCATGAATCTTATTTATCCAAAAAATTTCTACTAAATCTTCTGTATTTGTATAAGTAATTAAATGATTCATGATTGCATGTGAATAGAGTTTTTTTCGTGTTCCTCGACAAGGTCCGTTGAAAAAAGGATCATATGCTTTTGGCAAGCATTTTTTTTTATTCTCATCATCGCATAATATGGTTCTTTTTTCAAGCCTATCCAGACTAGGAGATCCCTCATTTTTTTCTATAATTTTTATTCGATTTATCAATTCATTATTCAAATTTAACTTTTTTTTTTCATTGGTATAAATCCAAGAATTAGAAAGATTTTCGTCATATATTTTTTCTCTTATGTACAAAGAAATTCTTCGTTCTAGCATTTCTGAAAATGTCGATAAACTAGGAGGATACATAAAGGATATTTTTTGTTTCCCATCACTTGTACATGTATAAAAAAAAAATTGTGACATTTCATTGCGTAAAGCATTTTCTAATTGATCATTTTCTATATATCGTAATGGACGATTCCATCGTTTATAATCGAAAAAAAAAGTGACAAAAGTTTTTTCAACCCAAAACCAATAATCACTTTTTTTTTTCTTTTCTTTCAGTCTTCCCAATTCC